ATAACGGATTCGAAATTGTAACCAAGCACCTCCCTTTGGTTCTATTCCCGATTCATAACTCGAAAGTTTTTCGGGTCCTTTGCTAATCGGGGCTAAAAACCCGGAAATTATAAACGCCAAAATAGGAATAACACTTGATACTGTCAGAAATGCCCAGAAAAAATCATATTCGTAAAGCAGAAGCATAGACGTACTCCTATTAATGTGGAAAATATACCGGATTAGTCGATTCGAAGTTGAATAAATTATTAAATCATCCATAACTGTTTAGTCACAACAACGATTTATTTTTATCGAACCGCCTAGTTTCGTTTGTTTGGTACCATACATATCTTGTTTCAAGATTAATCCACTCTAATTAATTTGATTTTATTTCATTCAATATACAAAATAAAAATATATATTGCCCTTAATACAAATAAGACTCTCTCGTTTTCGCCGAACTCCCGATTATATTTTCTTTTAAAGAGCTAAAGAAAAAAAAATTGTAAATAAAAAATATAATTCTATAGAAATAGTTCTATATTGGAAGATATATATATTAATACAGGTTAATTTAGATTAATCTAAAATAGTAAGTATCCTATATATCGGTGTATATGTATATCCATTATATAGAGTGTTCGACCCAATTATAGTTCTTTGCTTTAGCCATTTGTCTTGTATTTAATTTGTGTTGATTTCAATCAATTTGAAATGATTGAACGGCTACTCTTACGATTCTAATTACTGGATTGCTTATTATTTTTAATATGAATCCCGAATAAATGACTTCTTAGATGAGTATAATAAAATAAAATCAAGTAATACTTTGACCGATGATTCATCGGAACTTCTTCGGATTTCGAAAAAAAAAAGGGGGGGTTAGTAAACCTCCTCGATTTTTAATATTTGAACAATTAGGTCAATAAAACAAGTACACCATAAATAAAATTCCCCAAATTAAAAAAAAAAAATAGTAAGTTCGCACGATGTGACTCGCACAAGACATTATTTTAGTCTGTGTAGTATCTCGTTGGACAACTACTGTGTCTGTGTTGTTTCCCATAGAAAATGTGTATATACATAGTGTAATAATGGAACCTTTTTTTTAATACTAGGGGAAACAAATAAAATAAAAAAAAAATAAAAAACGGGTTAGCTGTTCCTCATAGTACATATATAATTTTGGTAAGAAGCGATTAAGCGAAATACAAAATTGATGAAGAGTTCAATTGAACTAAATTTCCCACTATTTCTATTTCGTTCTTTTACTTTAGTATTCTTTTTACTTTCGAACTACCCACACGAAAATAATTGAAATACTTGTTTGATTAAAAGAGTATTCTTCATATATATTATTCATAAAATTCATAAACTACATTATTCCACTAAAATTAAAGATAATTTCGAAACTAAGATATTTTTCTATTTCAATTTAAAAAGTTAATTTTAAATTGAAATAGTTAAATTAAAAATAAAAAAAAAAACCTTTTATGAACCGAATGATTAAAAAAAAAAAAATTTATACAGGTTAATTTCTAAACTCAATTAGTAGTACTTCTAGAGTCCACTTCTTCCCCATACTACGAGTGAAAGGGAAAATGTAAAGACTACCATTAAAGCAGCCCAAGCAAGATTTACTATATCCATGTGAATTATGTCCCCTACCTCTATGAAGGAATTCTTGAATTATTGTTCACTAATAAATAATAGTGGAATTGCTGGTGCAGAGTCAAAAAGTAATTCTAACCTAACATTGTTGATGAAACAATCCACTAAATCCAATTATAACTTATAATAAGGCCTTAGAAGATTTCCAGTTTAATCAGAAAAGATTAAGCAAAATAGGCGGAGACCCTCTTGGAAATATAAAACAAACGCTACTAATATGTAGAAAGAATAAAAAACCTATTCTTTATTTTGTTGTCCTTCATTAAGTTAAGGAAAAAGTATAAAAATATAAAAGAAAGATATAACACCACTTACGCTTATCCCATACCTATACCTATTTATTTCCTTCTTTCCCAGAAGAAGGTAGTTCAATTCTTTTCGTGATTAGGCGACACCCGGATTTGAACTGGGGAAAAAGGATTTGCAGTCCCCCGCCTTACCGCTCGGCCATGCCGCCAAAACAATACCAAATCTAAATTTATTAAAAAATTATACTTTTTCCTTCTTTTTTATTGTACTTGGATTTTTAATCTCAATCTCCCTTTACTTAACTTAATTACTTAATTACTTTAAGAAATCTTTATTTTTTTTTCTTTGGCTTGGATACATCCCTTCGATTGATTGTATAGTACCTTAAAACCACACAATTTCTAAAAAGCCCCCCTTTTTTTATAGTGAAAAACAAAATTTGGATTTTTCAGTTACAAAAGTAAAAATTCAGAACAAACTGGAACCGTTAACTATTAATTTATTAATGATTTGTAAATTTTAATCTAAATTTGAGTTTCCTTAATGATATAAGAAAATCCAAATTGATACAATCAGTATTTGTTTTTTTAGTGAAAAA